AGAGGGGGAAGAGTGGATAGTAGATCATCAAATTCGCTCGAGGAAAGCGAAACGTATAGTTATTTTTACGCAGGGTCCAGAGGATGCCGACCCTAGTATCAAAACTATGACGAAGCCTGATGAAATAGAAGAAGTGGATATGATAGATTATCCCTATGAAGCGGATTTTCGTCGAGACATAATCACTGGTTCTATGCGTGTTCAAAGACGTAAAACCCTTACGGGGAAAATGTTTCCCTTATATCCGTATTCCCCACTTTTTTTCGACAGAGTAGGATTTTCTTGGGATGTTCTTTTCGAACCATTCATATTATCAGTAATTGAGATTTCCGACCTAATACAAGACATTTTTAGAAAGGGTATAAAAGGAAGCGTAGCAAAAAGAATAAAGAGGTTGAAAAAAAAAAAAAAAATGTACATGGAGGAAAACAAAAGCTACGAAGAAATTAAAAAAGAAGTCAATGAAATGGAAAAGGGGCGGGACGGGCAGACGGAAATGGAACGAATAGAAAGGACACGAGAAAAAATATCAGACCTCTATGATGTCCTTATTTATGCTCATGGAATAAGAGCTTTTATTTTACTAATTCAGTCGAGGCTTAGACAATCTATTGTATTACCTTCATTGATACTAGCTAAAAATATTGTCCGTTTCTTATTACGCCAAGAGTCCGAGTGGGAGCAGGATATAAGGGAGATGAATAGAGAAGTGTATGTTATATGCACCTATAATGGTATGCCAGTACTAGAACCAGGAAGAAACGGAATTTTTCCTGAAAACTGGGCCACAGAGGGTATACAAATAATGATAAGATTTCCTTTCCGTCTGAAACCTTGGCACCGATCTAAGATACGACCTTCTCGTAGGGATCCAAATCCAAAGCAGGAAAGTCCTGCTTCTTTTTTAACGATTTTGGGACTGGAAACTGACCGTCCTTTTGGTTCTCCTCTCGTAGGACTTGGTATTTTGTTTCGTTATTATTTTGGACCCCCTTTGAAAAAACTCCAAAAAGCAATTCGAAAATGGAGTTTTCGAGCTCTAAAAAGTTTCAAAGAAAGAACAAAATTCTTGTTTCTAAAGGTCCAAAAAGAACCAAAAAAATTGAGAGAGGATTCGAGTGAAATAAAAAAAGATTCTATAATCAATAATCAGATTATTCATGAATCATCCATTCAAACCCGATCTATGGATTGGACAAATTATTCACTGACAGAAATCAAAATTAAAGATCTGACTGATAGAACAAGCACAATCAGAAATCAAATAGAAAGAATTACAAAAGACAAGAAAAATGGATTTCGAACTCTAAAGATAAATATTAGTCCTAACAAAACAAGTTATGGTGCTCAAAAATTAGCATCACTAAAAAATTTTTTTCAGATATTAAAAAGAAGAAATGATCGATTAATCCGTAAATCACATTATTTTATAAAATGGATCGTGGAAAGGATATACACGGATATCCTTCTAGAGAGCTTTCCATATATCATTAATCATCTTACTAATAGTCTTTATAGGCCCATGGTCGTTATAAAACTTTTTCGTAAATTAAAAAAAAAAGATTTTTTTGATACAAAAGAGAAAAAGATAATTGAGCGTATTTCAACTATACAAAAAAAACTTTCACCTTCTCGTATTCGTCATAAGATTCAGACGAAGTCGGAGGTTTCTTTTAAATTATCCCTCGTGTCACAGGCCTATGTATTTTACAAATTATCACAAACCCAGGTTATTAACTTGTATAAGTTAAGATCTGTCCTTCAATATGACGGAGCGTCTTTATTTCTTAAGAATGAAATAAAAGATTATTTTCGAAGACAAGGAATAATTTCTTCCGAATTAAAGCATAAGAAACTTCAGAATTCTGGAATGAATCAATGGAAAAATTGGTTAAAGAGTCATTATCCATACGATTTATCTGGGCTAAAATGGTCTAAATTAGTACCGCAAAAATGGCGAAATAGAGTCAATCAACATTGTAGGGTTGAAAAAAAAAATTTAATCAAACGGGATTCATCTGAAAGAGAGGAAAAGGTTTCGTTATTGCTAAATAAAAACGATCATTTTCAAAAAATGTATAGATATGATCTTTTAGCATATCAATCGATTTATTATGAAGATAAGAAGGACTCATATAATTACAACATACATAAACCGAAATTTGTTGATACGGGGGGGAGTATCCCTATTACTCATTTTATAAGAAAAGATTATTTTATGTATATAAAAAATCCAGATAGAAAATTTTTTGATACGAAAGGTCTTTTTTATCTCAAAATGAATAAAGATAAAGAAATCAACCCATCCAATCAAAAGGGTTTCTTTTCTTTTTTTGATTGGATGGGAATGAATGAAGAAAGACTAAATCGTCCTGTATCGAAGCCGATACCTTGGTTATTCCCACAATTTGAGTTATTTTTTAATGTATCTAAAATGAAACCCGGGTTTATACCAATTCATTCACTTATTTTTCATTTTAATGAAGATGTTAGTCAAAATCAAAATATCACTAAAAAGAAAAAGGGGGATCTTATACTATCAAATGAAAAAGAAAAAAAATCTTTTGAATTAGAGAATCAAGAAGAAAAAAAAACCATAGGTCAAAGAGATCTCGCATCAGATGCCCAAAACCGAGGGAACCCTGAATCTGTTCTCTCAAACCAACAAAAATATATGGAAGAACTTTATACGAAATCAGATATGAAAATGGGTAGAACGAAAAATCAACCCAAAAGCATTTGGACTTGGGAAATAGACTTAGATGCGTTCATGAAAGGATCTTTTGCTTTGCAATTGAAATGGATGCTGAGTCCTTTGACTATGGAATTATTCGATTATGCGCTGTCCGTACTTGAATGGGAAAAGGAAAGCAGAATGACAACAAAGTTTGGTTTCGGCTTTATTAAGAAGGAGGAGTTAACTCTGGATCCAATGCTAATCCGGGATTTGAATCTTTCAAAAATCCTAAAAGAGGGAATATTTATTATCGAACCTGCTCGTATACCTGTAAAACATAATGTAGAATTTATTATGTATCAAACCATAAGGATTTCTTTGGTTCATGAGATTAAACAAAAAAAGAATCAAAAAAGATACAGAGAAAATATGGATAAGAATCATTTTGAGGAATCGATTGCAAGACATCAAATGATGACGAAAAATAGAAACAAAAATCATTATGATTTGCTTGTTCCTGAAAATATTTTATCGTCTAGACGGCGTAGAGAATTGAGAATTCTAAGTTGTTTCAATTCAAGGAATAGTAATTGTGTGGATAAAAATGCAGTATTTTGCAATGGGAACAAGGTAAAAACCTGTGGTCAATTTTTGGATGAAAGCAAAGATCTTGATAGAGAAAAAATGAAATTAATTAAATTAAAATTCTTTCTTTGGCCCAATTATCGATTAGAAGATTTAGCTTGTATGAATCGCTATTGGTTTGATACTAATAATGGTAGTCGTTTCAGTATGTTAAGGATACATATGTATCCACGATTGAAAATTGATTGATGATACAATTGTCTTCCCCTACGATATATATATATCGGGTGGATAAATAGCTGCGCACATGCCTTGTCTTACATCCTTTTTTGATACATGAATACTAATTCAATGACGTATCAATTAGATCATAAAATGAATCAATAAGGAAATTCGGATTGATTCTTGTGTATACCAGATCAAAATACCTCGCATTATTATTACTGATCAGTAAAATTCATATTCGTAAAATAAAAATAGTAAATTAATAAAAAAATTGACGCATAGAATAAATACAAAAAAAGATAAGAAGAAATACGCCCCCCACCTACATACTTGAGACCTTCTCCTAGAAAAAAACTTGCAACACCCAATCCATTTGGAATTCCATCAATTACCCGCCTGTCAAAAAAATTAACTAGTTCGGACAACCCTCTTACACTCCGAATTACGTATGTTGTATAAAAAGCATCTAGGTAACCGCGATGATGGGCCCAATCATATATTACATTTTGCATTTTGTCCGAAAAAAGCCTATTTCGATACTCTTTAGCAAAAAAATTAATTAAGGCAAAATTTTGTAAGGACGAATAAATGGGTTTATACAAAAAAGACGCTATAACTATTCCAGAATAAGCTATACTAACCGAAAGGGTTGCATTTAATACAAATTCAGACCAATCAAAAAAATTTGCATTATTCAATTTTTTATGTAAAAGATTTACAGATGGGGTTAACCATTTGGACAATATATCCAAATCTATGCCTTCTTGATTGAAAGGAATTCCTAGGAATCCAATGAACAAAGTCAAAAAAATCAATACAAGTAGAGGGAATAACATAGTATTATCCGATTCGTGAGGATATGGCGCAATTTTTTTATTGTCACTATTTTTAATAATAATAAAGGATCGCATTGGGTTTTTTAGGTTTTCGTGTGGATTCTTAGAAAAACTTTCGTTATTTTTTATTGGTAACAAAGTTAATAAACGAAAATTTTTGTTAATAAGTTTCAGTCCATTTTGACCCCATAAAGATATTGAATAGAAGGAGCTACTTTTTTTTCCGTTGTAATTTTGAAAATGAACGTTTAAATGACCCTCAAACATCAGTAAATAGATGCGAAACATATAAAATGCTGTTAATCCTGCTGTAGCCCAGGATATGATTGCGAAAGTTGGTGAATACAACCAAGTGTCATTAAGAATTTCATCTTTGGACCAAAAACAAGCAAGAGGTGGAATACCAGAAAGAGAAAGTGTACCTAAAAAAAAAGCAGTTTTTGTGATTGGCACGTGTTTTTTTAAACCCCCCATAAAAACCATATTCTGGCTTTTATCTGGCGAATACCCAACAATAGCTTCCATAGAATGAATAATGGATCCAGATCCTAAAAACAACAATGCTTTTGAGTAAGCATGCGTAATCAGATGGAATAAAGCAGCTCGATAAGACCCCATACCTAGAGCTAACATCATATATCCCAATTGAGACATTGTAGAATAAGCTAAACTTCTCTTAATGTCTTTTTGGGCAAGAGCTAAAGTGGCTCCTAAAAGTACTGTTATTATACCTATTAAAGCGATTAGATGTAGTATGGAGGGGATAACTATCAAAAGAGGAAAAAGTCGAGCGACAAGAAAAATCCCCGCAGCTACCATAGTAGCAGCGTGTATAAGAGCCGAAATAGGAGTAGGCCCCTCCATAGCATCAGGTAACCATACGTGAAGGGGGAATTGGGCAGATTTGGCAACTGCACCAGCAAACAATAAGAAAGTACATACAGTTCCAACTAAAAAATGGACTTCATTATTATAAATCAAGGTATTGAATATTTCGAACAAATCGCGAAATTCGAAACTGCCTGTTAGCCAATAAAGACCTAAAATGCCTAATAATAAACCAAAATCCCCTACACGATTAGTTACAAACGCTTTTTGACAAGCATTTGCTGCAGCAGGTCGTGTAAACCAAAAACCTATTAATAGATACGAACACATTCCAACTAATTCCCAAAAAATATAAATTTGTATTAAATTTGAACTAGTAACTAAGCCAAGCATAGAAGTATTGAAAAAACTCAGATAAGCAAAGAATCTCAAATATCCTTGATCATGAAACATATAATTGTCACTATAAATAAGAACTAGAATACCAACAGTAGTAATTAACATTAACATAATAGAAGTAAGTGGATCAACCAAGTAACCGAACTCTAAAGAAAAACCATTATTGATGGTCCAAGACCATACAGTTTGATAGATAGAACTGCTATTTATTTGCTGAATAGACAATTTCATTGAAAAAATCATAACTATAGTTAACAACAAAATACTAGGAAAAGCCCACATACGCCTAAGATTTTTTGTTGTCTTCGGAAAAAGAAGAAGTCCTGCTCCGATTAACAAAGGAACTGTAAGTGGAATAAAAAGTATGATCCATGCATTTTGGTAGATATGTTCCATAAAAAATATAATTTGATTTTCGATTCACCGGCTCTTACCTCTTTCGAAGGAGGTCAATAAAAAAAAATTAAGATATGCGATAATAGAATTCTATTTCTATTCGAAAGCGAAATTCTTAGAATAAGCATTTTTTATTTATTAATATTCAACTCAAGAAGTTCTAATTGGTCAAATGACCAAATAGTTATTTAGTGAAAGTAAATACTTAGTTATTAATTAAACTATTAAAACCTATGAATATAGAGAATATCCAAAATTTATACCTTTCATTATTCTTTTGAGAAATCCATAAATAGAAAAATGATCAAAAATCAGACCAAACAAAAAAGTACGTAAGTCTGATACTGATATGAATGACAAGATCGACTAAAATTCATAATCTAATTTAAGTCAAAAACTAGGAACTTTTTGAATTTGTTTATTCGGAATCAGTTAAGTTATTATTTCTATGCAAAACTCTTTGATCGATTGTCTTCTATTTCAATAAAGCATATTTCTGTTTTTCTATGCTAGCCAAGACTTTACTTTACTTTCGACTTTACATAAAATAAAATTAAAAAATTTGAGAAAAACATATCAAATCCTGTCTACTCTAACTAAATAACTAGTCTCGTTTCAATAAAAAGCAAAAAATGCCACGTATTTGTTAAAAAGTAAAAAGAGTCCAGTTTCTATTAGGTAATTAGGTAAGAGTAGCTTACTTAACTCTTCTAAATTTAAACCTTTCGATGGGTTTATTATATGACATGGAAATAAAATATGAAATGCAAAAAAAGAAAAGTCACATAGCACAAATAAACAGAAATAGAAGTCTAAAGTTTGCTTCTTTATTTTCTTTTTTATGGTACATCGTATTCTATAAATAGAAATTTGAATAAGAAAAAGGGGAGTCTCTCATAATCTGATAGGCCATTTTCATATATTTCGAGTTTTTTTTAGATATTTTCTAAAATAAAAAACTTAGAATAAAAAACAGGGTCTATAACTAAAAAAAATAGGACAGAAAGATCCCTTTGCTTTGAATACTAGATGTCTTTCACATCCAACTAGAACAATGAATAACCTATTCATTTTTGAATGGCAGTTCCAAAAAAGCGTACTTCAATTTCCAAAAAGCGTATTCGTAAAAATTTTTGGAAAAGAAAAGGATATTCGGCAGCATTAAAAGCTTTTGCATTAGCGAAATCTCTTTCTACCGGGAATTCGAAAAGTTTTTTTATACGAAAAATAAAATAAGTAATCAAATGGTAGAATAATCTGAATTGATCTGACTCAAAAAAACTTCTACAAAATTTCCTTTAGCATTTATATTCATAAAAAAGTCGAAAAAAAGCAATCATTTAAATTTTAAATATAGAAATAGAATTAACGCTTTGTATTTATTAACTGTTTTTTTGAATTAATCAACATCAAACCTGCTTCTCTCTTATGATATGTAAACCCACTTTATACGGTACTTTTTTGTTTGAAAACTAGAGGATTTCACTACCCTTCTTTTTTGTTTTTAGTATATTTTATCATTTCTGGGATGGGGATTCTTACTTTCCCCATCAACCGGCCGGTCCCAATAGCCAATAGAAAATTAAAGTGGGTTTTAGATCTATGGAAGAACAAACAAAAAATCTTTAGGCAAAAAGGGATCCTTAATCTTCATAGATAATAGAATTCATTCTATTAAAACCTTTCCCTCCCGGATTCGTTATGTTTCTGAATTGTTATATATCTTTTTTTATCTTTACTTCTCAAAAAAAAGTTAATAATTTTTTTATTCATTTTTTTCTATTTTCAATTTCGATTTTGTGGGATATTATGTACGAAGAATTTCTCTTGGGAAATCAAAATATATATTTAGAACTTTCTCAAAAATGCTATTGTATAGTATATATTATATATTACTATTCCTTACTATTCCTTAGAAAACAAAAATTTTTGAATGTTTTATAAAAAAATTGCCATTGGATTGACTCTTTCAATCTCGACGATTAAAGAGAAAAAGGCTATTATGATTTCAAACAAGCCGCTATGGTGAAATTGGTAGACACGCTGCTCTTAGGAAGCAGTGCTAGAGCGTCTCGGTTCGAGTCCGAGTAGCGGCACAGCCTTTTAAAAATTCTAAAAGGTAATCTACTAGTCCTAGAATAAATAATAATCACAACGAGATAAATTTCCTTCTGAATTTCTATTTGACGATTTGTAATTGAGGGATCTCTTTTCTTTATATATATATATTCTTATGATATTTTTGACTTTAGAGCACCTTTTCAATCATATTTCCTTTTCGATCGTTTCAATTGTAATTACAATTTATTTAATAACTTTAGTAGTCAACGAAATAGTAGAACTAGACGATTCATTAGAAAAGGGTATGCTACTTACTTTTTCCTGTATAACAGGATTATTAGGTATTCGTTGGATTTTTTCGGGGCATTTCCCGTTAAGTGATTTATATGAATCATTAATCTTCCTTTCGTGGAGTTTTTATATTATTCATATGATTCCTTATTTTAAAAACCTTAAAAAAATTGTAAAGGCAATAACAGCACCCGGTGCTATTTTTACCCAAGGCTTTGCTACTTCGGACTTTTTAGCTCAAATGAAGCAATCCACAATATTAGTACCCGCTCTTCAATCCCAGTGGTTAATGATGCATGTAAGTATGATGATATTGGCCTATGCAGCCCTTTTATGCGGATCATTATTAGCAGTAGCCCTTCTAGTCATTACATTTCAAAACAATATAAGCCTAGTTGGTAAAAAAAAACTTTTATTAAACGAGTCTTTGTTCTTCGGTAAGATCCAATACATCAACGAGGAAAACAATATGTTACAAAGCACCTATCTCTTTTCTCTTAGGAATTTTTATAGGTCCCAGTTAATTGAACAACTAGATCATTGGAGTTCCCGTGTTATTAGTCTAGGATTTATCTTTTTAACCATAGGTATCCTTTCAGGAGCAGTATGGGCTAATGAAGCTTGGGGGTCATATTGGAATTGGGACCCAAAGGAAACGTGGGCTTTTATTACTTGGACCGTATTCGCAATTTATTTACATATTAAAACAAATATCAATTTGAAAAGTGAAAATTCTGCAATTGTGGCTTCTCTAGGATTTCTTATTATTTGGATATGCTATTTTGGGGTCAATTTATTAGGAATAGGATTACATAGTTATGGTTCATTTCTATTAAAAAGCACCTAAATTGAATTGAAGAAAGGACCTAACCTGACGAATACAACTACAGGACGGGGTATATCCCATATACATATAAAAAAGCAAGTCTCGTCGAGAACCATTTCAATCAAGTAGTATAGTGATTCAAATGGTTCTCACAAACGTCAACCTGTCCGATTTAAATTCTAATTAATTCGTTTTTTTGTGTTACGTAAAAAAGAAAGTTTCAAACGGAAACTATCTAAAAAAAAAATTAGATAGAACAGCTTCTACCTTCTCAACTGATAGTGAGAGAACGAAATCTGGGTAAATGCCAATACCTATTACTGGTAGAAAGATAACGAGTGAAACAAATAACTCTCGCGGACCTGAATCAAAAAACGAAGAGTTTGCATTATTTAATAACTTGTATCCATAGAACATTTGGCGTAACATAGATAATAAATAAATAGGAGTTAATATCATTCCAATTGCCATGCCAAAAGTAATTAGGACTTTTGACATGAAAAAAATTTTTTGGCTGGTAATTATTCCAAAAAATACTATTAATTCGGCAAAAAAACCACTCATGCCCGGTAACGCAAGGGAAGCCATAGAAAAAGTACTGAAAAGTGTGAATATTTTTGGCATTGAAATGGCTATTCCGCCAATTTCGTCGAGATAAACAAGACGTATTCTATCATAACTCGTTCCTGCTAGGAAAAAAAGAGCAGCACCAATAAATCCATGAGAGATTATTTGTAAAATGGCCCCGTTGAATCCCGTATCAGTTATAGAACTAATTCCTATAATTATGAAACCCATATGAGATACAGAGGAATATGCTATTCTTTTTTTTAAATTACGCTGCCCCGGAGATGCTGAAGCTGCATAGATTATTTGCATTGTGCCTACTATCATCAACCAAGGAGAAAAGATAGAATGCGCGTGAGGTAATAATTCCATATTGATCCGAACCAACCCATATGCTCCCATTTTTAATAGGATTCCGGCTAAAAGCATACAAGTACTATAATGTGCTTCTCCATGGGTATCTGGCAACCATGTATGTAGAGGTATAATCGGCGATTTGACAGCAAAAGCAATAAGAAATCCAATATAGAATATTATTTCTAATCCCACAGGATACGATTGGTTAGCTAACGTTTCAAAATTTAATGTTGGTTCATTAGAACCATATAACCCTATACCCAAAACTCCCATTAACAGAAAAACGGAACCCCCTGCAGTATACAAAATAAACTTTGTAGCTGAGTATAGACGTCTCTTTCCTCCCCATATGGATAAAAGTAGATAAACGGGAATTAATTCTAATTCCCACATTAGAAAAAAAAGTAAAAGGTCTCGAGAAGAAAATAATCCTATTTGACCGCTATACATTGCTAACATCAAAAAATGGAATAATCGGGAATCCCGAGTAACGGGCCAAGCCGCTAAAGTAGCTAAAGTCGTGATGAATCCAGTCAGTAAAACGGGTCCTATAGAAAGCCCATCAATTCCCAATCTCCAGTGGAAATCAAAAAAGCGAATCCAGTTATAATCTTCAACCAATTGTATTAATGGGTCGTCTGGTTGGAAATGATAACAGAATACATAGATTGTTAAGAGGAATTCTAATATACATATACACATAGTATACCATCGAATTACCTTATTACCCCTATGAGGGAGGAAGAAAATTAATGAACCCGCAAATATAGGTAAAACTACAATTAAGGTTAACCAAGGAAAAAAATTCGTGGTAAAGACAAAATACACTTGGACTAAAAAACCCGTACTCGAATAAGAACAAAATAAGATATATATATTTCATTTCGAGCGCGGGTTTTTGTCGGTAAACAAAAAGAAAAAGGATTTAAGTGGAGTTTTCTGGAACGTATCAATAAGCTAGACCCATACTGCGAGTTGTTTCATGCCATAAATAAACTCGAACACTCAAAAAATCGGTTGGACAGGCGGATTCGCATCTCTTACAACCAACACAGTCCTCTGTTCTTGGGGCGGAAGCTATTTGTTTAGCTTTACACCCGTCCCAAGGTATCATTTCTAATACATCTGTGGGGCAGGCTCGGACACATTGAGTACATCCTATACATGTATCATAAATCTTTACTGAATGTGACATTGGATCTCTACCTTTTTTTTAATCTCATTAGTTTCGATCTAGTATAACCCTGTATTGTATGTAAATGAATTACATATGCAAAGACCAGACGAATCGATGATTCACCAGAACTTGTCGAATCAACTTATTTCTGGGTCGGTTTAGAAAAGAGGTCCAAAATACTTTGATTTCTTAGATTTTTGAAGTTCTATATACTTAGTAATCTAATTTGAATTTATAACTCTTCAAATTTCTATAATAATAATATTAATACTACTTATTCAACAAATTTGCTTGATTAATACGAGTTGATTTTCTGTTACGATAAATTGCGGAAACAATAGCCGGTCCAATAGCTGCTTCAGCGGCTGCAATCGCTATAACAAAGATGGAGAAAATGTTTCCTTTTAGTTGACGACTATCAAAAAAGTCAGAAAACGTTACGAAATTAAGATTAACCGCATTCAATATAAGTTCAAGACACATAAGAGCTCTAACTAAATTTCGGCTTGTGATTAATCCATAGATACCGATAGAAAATAAATAGGCACTCAAAACAAGTACATGTTCGAGCATCATTGAGCAACTCCTTATCAATCTTGATTCATTTCAATATGAACAAAAATATCATTCACTCGAATATACTAAACAAATACAGAGCAAAGAAGTATTTTAGTAATAGATTGACATTCATATTTTATATTATACATACATCAATTCTATTTGAATTGAACAGAAATGGATACGAAAAAAGAGAAAAAGAAACAAGTTGGGTTTGGAGTGACGCGTTTAATTTGAAAGATTTTTAATCTTATTGACGGGCCACGGCAATTGCACCGATCAAAGCAACTAAAAGAATTATCGACATGAGTTCAAATGGGAGAAAAAAATCTGTTGATAAATGAATTCCAATTTGTTGACTATTATTTATCAAATCTTGTTCTATAATCTGGTTTAATTTTGTAGTCCAAATAATTCCGTACCATGACGTATTTAGAATAGTAGTACTTAATAAAACAAAAATACTGGTACAAACTAACAAAGTAATTCCGTCTCCAAGAGTCCAAAGGCGGAAATTTTTGTCATATTCTAACCCGTTGATGAACATTACAGCAAATATGATTAAAACATTTATAGCTCCTACGTAAATAAGGAGTTGTGCAGAAGCTACAAATTGAGAGTTTGCTAGAATATAGAATAAAGATATACAAACAAGAACCAATCCTAACGAAAAAGCAGAAAAAATGGGATTGGTAAATAATACCACCCCGAGGCCCCCTAATATAAGACCTGATCCCAGAAAGACTAAAAGAAAATCATGTATTGGTCCAGGTAAATCCATTCTATGAAAAAAAGATATAAAAAATCAGACTCTTTCATGATCTTATTGAACTGACCAGGATAAAATAAGTTAAGCTGATCGACTTAAGACACGTTCCTAGTTGGATGCGATTCTAATGGATACGAATTGCTGTAGGTATAGTTAGTGTACAAATTGGATTCCTTATCTGAAAGGATAGTTCGAATCTAGTTGAAATCATTACAGAAAAAAATTCCAAGTAAATCTGCAATTTTCATGACCTAATCAGATCAATAGTTGTTATTTTGAGTTTAGTGAAAAAAACCTGTTAAATTTATATAACAACCTTAGTAAAAAAGTAATAAAAAAGTGTTTTTGAATTTATCAAGGCATTTCTTTTTTATTGAATTGAGGCCAATTCAAGATAGTTCGAATTGTGTAATCGTCAATTATTGATATTGGTAAACGGCCTAAAGCAATTTGATTATAATTTAATTCATGACGATCATATGTAGAAAGCTCATATTCTTCAGTCATTGATAAACAATTTGTTGGACAATACTCAACGCAATTACCACAAAATATACAGATTCCGAAATCAATACTGTAATTAAGCAGTCGTTTCTTTCGAATATCGGTTTCTAATTTCCAATCTACAACAGGTAGATCTATAGGACATACACGAACACATACCTCACAAGCAATGCACTTATCGAATTCAAAGTGGATTCGACCACGAAAACGTTCTGATGTGATCAATTTTTCATAAGGGTATTGAATAGTTACAGGTAAACGATTTGCGTGGGATAAGGTAATCAGAAAACCTTGACCAATGTACCTAGCCGCTCGTACTGTTTGTTGACCATAATTCAGGAACCCAGTTACCATAGGGAACATATCCTAAATTTCGATAAAATTTTTTTGTTTGTTTCTTTTTCTTGTTTGAAACAGGTTATCAATCTAGTTACTAGTGAATCGAAAATATTCTATTTTGCTTATCTTATAGCGAAAGGAGTTGGGAAGAAGTTGTTAATAATAAATTACCTAAAGAAATAGGTAAAAGGAATTTCCATCCAAGATTTAATAATTGGTCCATTCTCAGTCTAGGTAAGGTCCATCTTGTTGTGATAGAAATGAACAAGAACAAAAAAGTTTTCCCTAGTGTAATGAAAATATCAATTGTTGTTTCAAAGACTCGATCCCTTGCATTTATTCCAAAAAGGTCAGTAACAAATATGTACGGAATAGAGAAATTCCAGCCTCCCAAGTAAAGAACTGTTACAAATAATGAAGAAACGAGTAGATTTAGATAGGAAGCAACATAAAATAAACCAAATTTAATACCTGAATATTCTGTTTGATAACCTGCTACTAATTCTTCCTCTGCTTCTGGTAAATCAAAGGGCAATCTTTCACATTCGGCTAGAGAGGAAATTATAAAAACGAGAAATCCTATAGGTTGACGCCACAAATTCCACCCCCATAAACCATATTTGGACTGTGCTTCAACTATATCAACTGTACTTAAACTGTTAGATAATTCTAGTCGGTGATAAGATCCCATTTATCATCGCTATTACAGAACCGTACATGAGATTTTCACCTCATACGGCTCCTCGAGGGTCCCGCATAAATCTAAGGACTGCTTCGATATTCTTTCATTTTGAAATTTTTGTAGGATATATAGAGTCAAAAGTAATCGAAAGATCCCGAATTAGACCAATGGAATTCTGTCTGCTATACTAAAGGGCTTCTGAATTGATCTCATCCTTTACTTTTTTTATTAATAAAATTCATTTATATATATATATTATATATTTTCTATCTATTTTCATTTTTTTTTGAGACTTTATTTAAACCCTTTAGAAAATACTCTTTTTAGAAATATTAATGGATATCTCACCCTATCCTTTTTGATTACAAAAAAAATTGACATGAAGTGTAGCTTTCTTATCTTAATAGAGTTATAGGTTATAGGAATAATCAAAACTTTTGCAATTGCATTCTTTCTATTTTTTCTTCCTTTTTTGCTAAAAAAGGAAGTAAAGGATTACTTCGTTCCTGATAGTCATTCATTTTATCGGTGGATAGCAACATACTCTGGATCGGAATTCTGGGGAGTACTACTTGATCATTTCTACTAATTTAAAGCCCCAATTAGTATTTCGTTTATGTGGAATTTTTTCCGATAACTTAAAAAGTCTCTATTACTAATCCTTTGTGTACCTTGGTGTTCCTAACCATCCACTCAGTTTTGCTCAATCTTTTCGACAATTCGTATCATGTCATGTATAGTAATACATCTAAACGATAGCACGAACTCCAAAGAATGTATCTGTTTAACCCGCTTCAAGTCATGATAACTAATCAACCAGTCTTGGGGTAAATAGGTTTTCTTTATTGCTTCTATTTACTTATATTAACTTTGGCATAATTCTTGTACACAGGAAATGAGACTCAATCTTTTTACTGCGAATTTCGAAGCTGTTTTCTTTCACTCATCTAACTATCTGGTTTAGTTCATCAACCCGAAGGTTGAATAAAAAAGAAAGGTCTCTATTCAATGTATTTTTGTTCATTCTTAGAAAACTCTCGAAAGAAAAAATTTGTGGAAATTTGATGCCTCAACGAATCACACGTAGAGATATTGATAACACGCATAGAGTTAATGGTATTTCATAACTAATAGATTGGGCAGCAGCCCGTAGACCGCCTAAAAAGGAATATTTATTATTTGATCCATATCCTGACATAAGAAGTCCAATGGGAGCAATACTTGAAATGGCGATCCATAAGAAAACGCCATTACTGAGATCGACTAGAATAAGCCGATAGCTAAAAGGAATTACCGAATAACTTAGTAGAATTGATATAACTGCTATGGAGGGCCCAACACTAAATAAACCTTTATCGCCTCTTGCTGGAAGAAGGTTCTCTTTGAAAAGTAGTTTTGTTCCATCTGCTAGAGCTTGAAGAATTCCCAAGGGGCCGGCATATTCAGGTCCAATACGTTGTTGTATCCCTGCGGATATTTCTCTTTCTAACCACACAATTACTAGTACACCTATTGTTATTCCCAAAATAAGAATCAAAATAGGTACAAGCATCCATATAGTCCCATAGACTTCTTTTAAGGATTCCAATATGGAAAAAGAATTGATAGCTTGTACTCCTGTTGTATCAATTATCATTTCAACGATCAATTTCTCCCATAATGATATCTATGCTACCTAGTATTGTCATAATATCAGCCAATTTCATTCTTTTAACTAACTGAGGAAGGATTTGCAAATTGATAAAACCCGGCGGGCGAATTTTCCATCTCCAGGGAAAAGCACTCTGATCTCCTATCAAAAAAATTCCTAATTCGCCCTTTGGGGCTTCGACTCTTACATAAAGTTCTTGTCTCGATAACTCAAAGGTGGGGGCGGGCTTTTTACTAATGAATCGATATTCAAAATTATTCCACTCAGTATCTCTTACTCTACTAAAGCGTCGGATTTCTAAATTCTCATAGGGCCCCCCCGGAATGCCTTCTAGAGCTTGCTGAATAATTTTTACAGATTCCACCATTTCGCCAATTCGGATTAAATAACGAGCTAATGAATCGCCTTCCTTCTGCCATTGAACTTCCCAATCAAATTCTTCATAACATTCATAACGATCAACTTTACGAAGATCCCATTGTATTCCGGAAGCCCGTAACATCGGGCCTGACAACCCCCAATTTATTGCCTCTTCTCCGCCAATAATGCCCACCCCTTCGACTCGTTCTAAAAAAATAGGATTTCGCGTAATAAGCTTTTGATATTCAGCAATTGCTGTTAAAAAATACTCACAGAAATCCAAACATTTATCTATCCAGCCATAAGGTAAATCAGCAGCGACTCCTCCGATACGAAAATAATTATGCATCATTCTCATGCCAGTGACAGCTTCGAATAGATCATATATCAATTCTCTTTCTCTGAAAATGTAGAAGAAGGGGGTCTGTGCACCAATATCCGCCATAAAAGGCCCTAGCCATAATAAATGAGACGCTATCCGACTCAACTCCAACATAATAATTCGGATATAGCTAGCCCTTTTAGGTACTTGAATATTTCCTAACTGTTCTGGTGCATTTATAGTTATTGCTTCTGTAAACATAGTAGCTAAATAATCCCAACGTGTTACATAAGGCAAATATTGGATAATTGTTCGGTTTTCCGCAATTTTTTCCATTCCTCTGTGCAAATAACCTACTATTGGTTCACAATCAACAACATCTTCACCATCTAAAGTAACAATGAGTCGAAGAACGCCATGCATCGATGGGTGGTGAGGCCCCATATTGACTATCATTAGATCTTTTCTTGTAACTGGTCCAGTCATAAGTCATAAGTTTTTTACGTATTTCTTCTTCCATGAATTGCTGAAAACGAAAAGAAGTTCATCAAAATTGAAGATCGAATAAATCAAAGAAAAAAATTGTTCAAATTAACGTTTTTTTATTGCTCGAATATTCAATTGGCTGATTAATTCTTTATAACGTACTCCATTTTTTTTTGAAAAATAAGCCAGAAGTCGTTGACGTTTTCCCAAAATTTTCCGTAGACCTCTCTGCGATGAATAGTCTTTTTTGTGTAATTCCAAATGTGAGCTAAGTCTCCGTATCTTATTGGTGAAACAGAATACTTGAAATTCGACAGATCCCTTCTTTTCTTCTTGCGAAATAACTGACATGAATGAATTTTTTGTCATAACTTTAGAAATCCATATACATATAAATATATATAATTTATATAATTATAATTTCACTTCGTCAATTTTTTTATTAATTTACTATTTTTATTTTACGAATATGAATTTTACTGATCAGTAATAATAATGCGAGGTATTTTGATCTGGTATACACAAGAATCAATCCGAATTTCCTTATTGATTCATTTTATGATCTAATTGATACGTCATTGAATTAGTATTCATGTATCAAAAAAGGATGTAAGACAAGGCATGTGCGCAGCTATTTATCCACCCGATATATATATATCGTAGGGGAAGACAATTGTATCATCAATCAATTTTCAATCGTGGATACATATGTATCCTTAACATACTGAAACGACTACCATTATTAGTATCAAACCAATAGCGATTCATACAAGCTAAATCTTCTAATCGATAATTGGGCCAAAGAAAGAATTTTAATTTAATTAATTTCATTTTTTCTCTATCAAGATCTTTGCTTTCATCCAAAAATTGACCACAGGTTTTTACCTTGTTCCCATTGCAAAATACTGCATTTTTATCCACACAATTACTATTCCTTGAATTGAAACAACTTAGAATTCTCAATTCTCTACGCCGTCTAGACGATAAAATATTTTCAGGAACAAGCAAATCATAATGATTTTTGTTTCTATTTTTCGTCATCATTTGATGTCTTGCAATCGATTCCTCAAAATGATTCTTATCCATATTTTCTCTGTATCTTTTTTGATTCTTTTTTTGTTTAATCTCATGAACCAAAGAAATCCTTATGGTTTGATACATAATAAATTCTACATTATGTTTTACAGGTATACGAGCAGGTTCGATAATAAATATTCCCTCTTTTAGGATTTTTGAAAGATTCAAATCCCGGATTAGCATTGGATCCAGAGTTAACTCCTCCTTCTTAATAAAGCCGAAACCAAACTTTGTTGTCATTCTGCTTTCCTTTTCCCATTCAAGTACGGACAGCGCATAATCGAATAATTCCATAGTCAAAGGACTCAGCATCCATTTCAATTGCAAAGCAAAAGATCCTTTCATGAACGCATCTAAGTCTATTTCCCAAGTCCAAATGCTTTTGGGTTGATTTTTCGTTCTACCCATTTTCATATCTGATTTCGTATAAAGTTCTTCCATATATTTTTGTTGGTTTGAGAGAACAGATTCAGGGTTCCCTCGGTTTTGGGCATCTGATGCGAGATCTCTTTGACCTATGGTTTTTTTTTCTTCTTGATTCTCTAATTCAAAAGATTTTTTTTCTTTTTCATTTGATAGTATAAGATCCCCCTTTTTCTTTTTAGTGATATTTTGATTTTGACTAACATCTTCATTAAAATGAAAAATAAGTGAATGAATTGGTATAAACCCGGGTTTCATTTTAGATACATTAAAAAATAACTCAAATTGTGGGAATAACCAAGGTATCGGCTTCGATACAGGACGATTTAGTCTTTCTTCATTCATTCCCATCCAATCAAAAAAAGAAAAGAAACCCTTTTGATTGGATGGGTTGATTTCTTTATCTTTATTCATTTTGAGATAAAAAAGACCTTTCGTATCAAAAAATTTTCTATCTGGATTTTTTATATACATAAAATAATCTTTTCTTATAAAATGAGTAATAGGGATACTCCCCCCCGTATCAACAAATTTCGGTTTATGTATGTTGTAATTATATGAGTCCTTCTTATCTTCATAATAAATCGATTGATATGCTAAAAGATCATATCTATACATTTTTTGAAAATGATCGTTTTTATTTAGCAATAACGAAACCTTTTCCTCTCTTTCAGATGAATCCCGTTTGATTAAATTTTTTTTTTCAACCCTACAATGTTGATTGACTCTATTTCGCCATTTTTGCGGTACTAATTTAGACCATTTTAGCCCAGATAAATCGTATGGATAATGACTCTTTAACCAATTTTTCCATTGATTCATTCCAGAATTCTGAAGTTTCTTATGCTTTAATTCGGAAGAAATTATTCCTTGTCTTCGAAAATAATCTTTTATTTCATTCTTAAGAAATAAAGACGCTCCGTCATATTGAAGGACAGATCTTAACTTATACAAGTTAATAACCTGGGTTTGTGATAATTTGTAAAATACATAGGCCTGTGACACGAGGGATAATTTAAAAGAAACCTCCGACTTCGTCTGAATCTTATGACGAATACGAGAAGGTGAAAGTTTTTTTTGTATAGTTGAAATACGCTCAATTATCTTTTTCTCTTTTGTATCAAAAAAATCTTTTTTTTTTAATTTACGAAAAAGTTTTATAACGACCATGGGCCTATAAAGACTATTAGTAAGATGATTAATGATATATGGAAAGCTCTCTAGAAGGATATCCGTGTATATCCTTTCCACGATCCATTTTATAAAATAATGTGATTTACGGATTAATCGATCATTTCTTCTTTTTAATATCTGAAAAAAATTTTTTAGTGATGCTAATTTTTGAGCACCATAACTTGTTTTGTTAGGACTAATATTTATCTTTAGAGTTCGAAATCCATTTTTCTTGTCTTTTGTAATTCTTTCTATTTGATTTCTGATTGTGCTTGTTCTATCAGTCAGATCTTTAATTTTGATTTCTGTCAGTGAATAATTTGTCCAATCCATAGATCGGGTTTGAATGGATGATTCATGAATAATCTGATTATTGATTATAGAATCTTTTTTTATTTCACTCGAATCCTCTCTCAATTTTTTTGGTTCTTTTTGGACCTTTAGAAACAAGAATTTTGTTCTTTCTTTGAAACTTTTTAGAGCTCGAAAACTCCATTTTCGAATTGCTTTTTGGAGTTTTTTCAAAGGGGGTCCAAAATAATAACGAAACAAAATACCAAGTCCTACGAGAGGAGAACCAAAAGGACGGTCAGTTTCCAGTCCCAAAATCGTTAAAAAAGAAGCAGGACTTTCCTGCTTTGGATTTGGATCCCTACGAGAAGGTCGTATCTTAGATCGGTGCCAAGGTTTCAGACGGAAAGGAAATCTTATCATTATTTGTATACCCTCTGTGGCCCAGTTTTCAGGAAAAATTCCGTTTCTTCCTGGTTCTAGTACTGGCATACCATTATAGGTGCATATAACATACACTTCTCTATTCATCTCCCTTATATCCTGCTCCCACTCGGACTCTTGGCGTAATAAGAAACGGACAATATTTTTAGCTAGTATCAATGAAGGTAATACAATAGATTGTCTAAGCCTCGACTGAATTAGTAAAATAAAAGCTCTTATTCCATGAGCATAAATAAGGACATCATAGAGGTCTGATATTTTTTCTCGTGTCCTTTCTATTCGTTCCATTTCCGTCTGCCCGTCCCGCCCCTTTTCCATTTCATTGACTTCTTTTTTAATTTCTTCGTAGCTTTTGTTTTCCTCCATGTACATTTTTTTTTTTTTTTTCAACCTCTTTATTCTTTTTGCTACGCTTCCTTTTATACCCTTTCTAAAAATGTCTTGTATTAGGTCGGAAATCTCAATTACTGATAATATGAATGGTTCGAAAAGAACATCCCAAGAAAATCCTACTCTGTCGAAAAAAAGTGGGGAATACGGATATAAGGGAAACATTTTCCCCGTAAGGGTTTTACGTCTTTGAACACGCATAGAACCAGTGATTATGTCTCGACGAAAATCCGCTTCATAGGGATAATCTATCATATCCACTTCTTCTATTTCATCAGGCTTCGTCATAGTTTTGATACTAGGGTCGGCATCCTCTGGACCCTGCGTAAAAATAACTATACGTTTCGCTTTCCTCGAGCGAATTTGATGATCTACTATCCACTCTTCCCCCTCTTCCGTTGTTTCAGTTTTTCCGAGTTGTTCTACCTCGCTGAATAATTTGTATGACCATCGGGGGACTTTTTTATTTATTCCAATCGATTTTTTTCGGGTTGTTTTTTCCATGGGAGGAATTATGGCTGTATCGCATATTGTTTGAATGATGGGATCAATTATGACTCTTTCGATTAAAAATTTCAAAACTTTTTCTGGATCTTCTGAATCAATTCGTCTTTGTTCCGGAAATAAAGAAATTCCTTTCCAATTTGATGTTGATTCTTCAGCAAATTCATCGATTAAAAGACTCAATTCTCTTGCTAATGATTTTTTATCCAATGTATATATTTTCTGTCCCAATTTCTCTTCCAATTTCTGGTCCAATTTCTGGACCAATTTCTCTTCCAATGTAGCTATTTTCCCTTCCAATTTCTGATACAATTCTTCAAAATTATGAACATTAAGTTCCTTACCCTTAAAAAGAAGGATACTATGAACTTTATTGAGTTTATTTATCAAATTTGTCTCTATCGAATTTTTGACTGCAGTTTCATTTAGGATTGAAGGGAAAAAAAAATTTTGAATTATTCCACGATAGGATCCGTTTAAGAGAGGATCATATATTTTAGGCAAGTATTCTTCTTTAGTTTTATTATTGCATAATCGAGTCTTTTTTTCGAGTACATCCAGATAAGGAGATCCTCTGTCTAGGGCTTCAATTCTATCTCTAAACTCGTTCCTTAGGCTCCTCCATTTTTTTTCATTGGTATAAATCCAACAATAATAATTGTGCAGTTCATCATAGAAGAATTTATCCAGTTCATCACAGACGGATTTTTTTGTTGTAAAAAAATAAAAATACATTTTTTGTCGTAGCATTTCAAAAAAAGCTGATAAACTGGATGGATATGTAAAAGAAATTCTTCGTTTTCCATCACTTTGACATGTATAAAAAAAATATTGTGACATTTCGTTTCTTACAGCATGTTCGAATCGATAATTTTTTATATATCGCAATGGGCGATTCCATCGTTTATAGTCGAAAAGAAGACTCACAGGGGGTTTTTCAAACCAGAAGAGGTCTTTATCTTCTTCTGTTAAGTGAAAGTGGAATTCATCCTTTGTTTTGTCCTTTCCATTCACTCGGATCCTTTCCGTTTCATCGATTTTGTCCGGATCCTCCCTTTCTTCCGAAAAAAGGGAAGGAGAAAGATCTTCTTCGGTGAATCCCTCTTGTTCCTGTTTAGTCCCCTTCGTTTCGAAAGTTGTTTCTATTTCTACATCTCTTTCTTTCTCACTTTCCCCCCTTTCTGTCGTTTTTGAGGTTTCTTGCAGTTTCCTACTAAAAATGGGTGACGGCATTCTCCCTAAAGAGTAGACACAGCTAATAAATAAGAGAATACTAAAGATTCGATCCATAGAACCTATCAA